GTTCTTTTCTCGAAGAGGTCCGCGCTTCTTTTGTTGAAATAAGAACAAATGATATGATTCGCTATTTCTTAAAGATATGTTTAGTAAAATCGGCTCTTTTCGGGAAAAGGAATGATCCTCCCCTCTTTTATGCTGATGGGTCAGAGCATACTACTATGAATCCGTTTTTTTCTATTTATTCAAAGACAAGACTTCAACAATCATTTAACCAAAACCAAGGAACTGTTGGTACGTTGTTGGTTAAAAATAAAGAATGTCGGTTTTTTATAATTGTGTCATCATCCAATTGTTTTCGAATGGGTCCATTCCCACTCAACGGTGTAAAATATCCCAAGGAAGTAATTCAAAAAGATCGCCCAATTCCAATTAAGAATTCGTTCGGCCCTTTAGGAACAGTCCTTCAATTTGAAAAAAAAAAAGTATTTTACCATTTAATAACGCATAATCAGATCTTGGTAAATAATTATTTACAACTTGACAGTTTAAAACAAACCTTTCAAGTCCTTAAATGTCAATACTATTTAATAGATGAAAATGAAAGAATTTATAATCTCGATTTATGTAGTAACATTATTTTGAATCCATGCAATTTGCATTGGTATTTTCTTCATTACAATTTTTGTGACGAGACATCGACAAAAATTCGTCTTGGACAATTTCTTTGCGAAAATGTATGTATAAAAAAAAATGGACTGCACTTAAAATCGGGTCAAGTTCTAATTGTTCAGTTTGATTCTGTAGTAATAAGATCGGCTAAGCCTTGTTTAGCTACCCCAGGAGCAAGAGTTCATGGTCATTATGGGGAAATCATTTATGAAGGGGATACTGTCGTTACATTTATATATGAAAAATCCAGGTCTGGTGATATAACGCAGGGTCTTCCAAAAGTGGAACAAGTCTTAGAAGTTCGTTCGGTTGATTCAATATCAATGAATCTAGAAAAAAGGATTAATAGTTGGAACGAACGTATAAAAAAAATTATTGGAATTCCCTGGGGATTCTTGGTTGGGGCTGAGCTAACTATAGCGCAAAGTCGTATCTCTTTGGTTAATAAGATCCAAAAGGTTTATCGATCCCAGGGAGTGCAGATCCATAATAGACATATAGAAATTATTGTACGGCAAATAACATCCAAAGTCTTGGTTTCAGAGGATGGAATGTCTAATGTTTTTTTGCCGGGAGAACTAATTGGATTGTTTCGAGCAGAACGTACGGGGCGTGCTTTGGACGAAGCGATCTGTTATCGAACTATCTTATTGGGAATAACGAGAGCATCTTTGAATACTCAAAGTTTTATCTCCGAAGCAAGTTTTCAAGAAACTGCTCGAGTTTTAGCAAAAGCTGCCCTCCGAGGCCGTATTGATTGGTTGAAAGGACTAAAAGAAAACGTTGTTCTCGGGAGGATGATACCCGTTGGTACTGGATTCAAGGGATTCGTACACCGTTCAACTCAACATCCGAACATTAGCGTTCCCTTAACAATAAAAAACAAGAATATATTCGAGGGAGAAATGAGAGATATTTTGTTTTACCATGGAGAATTCTTGTTTTTCAAAGAATTTAGGTGATAGATCAAAACAACAATAATTGTGGCGATTTAACAAAACAGAGTCATCTTTTATTATAAAATTGTTAGAGTTATTTAATAAATTTAGTAATAAAATAAAGAAAAAAAAAAAAAAATAACGAATAGAAATAAATTAATGGTAATGGTTTGGGTTGTGTATCAATGGACAATCCACATTCGAAAAGAAGGTTCCGTTGGAACAATTTTTTATTTCAGGATACCTCATCTCTTAAAAAAAAAAAAAGAGTTAAAGTGTGTGGAGAAATGACAAGAAGATATTGGAACATCAATTTGGAAGAGATGATGGAAGCGGGAGTTCATTTTGGTCACGGTACTAGAAAATGGAATCCTCGAATGTCACCTTATATCTCTGCAAAATGTAAGGGTATTCATATTTTAAATCTTACCAGAACTGCCCGTTTTTTATCAGAGGCGTGTGATTTAGTTTTTGATGCAGCAAGTCGCGGAAAACAATTTTTAATTGTTGGGACAAAAAATAAAGCAGCTGATTCAGTAGCATGGGCTGCAATAAGGGCTCGATGTCATTATGTTAATAAAAAATGGCTTGGGGGTATGTTAACGAATTGGTCCACTACAGAAACACGACTTCAGAAATTCAGGGACTTAAGAATGGAACAAAAGGCGGGGAGGCTCGCTCGTCTCCCGAAGCGAGATGCTGCGGTGTTGAAGAGACAATTATCTCATTTGCAAACATATCTGGGCGGGATTAAATATATGACCGAGTTACCGGATATTGTAATCATCGTTGATCAACAAGAAGAATATACGGCCCTTCGAGAATGTATTACTTTGGGAATTCCCACGATTTGTTTAATCGATACAAACTGTGATCCGGATCTCGCCGATCTTTCGATTCCGTCAAACGATGATGCTATCTCTTCAATCCGATTAATTCTTACCAAGTTAGTATTTGCAATTTGTGAAGGCCGTTCTAGCTATGTAAAAAATCCTTGATTTTATTATGAAATCAACAATTCAAGTCCTCTAATTTATAATTAAGGTTACTATTCCTGAATATAAAAACGATTTAATAAAGGGCTGGGGCTATTATGCGGTTAATCGGTATCCTAAATATAAAAGTAAAAAAAGTAGATAAGTCGACAAAGAGATGGTTGAATCAAAATAATTTTTTTTAAGTTATATTTCTGTCAGAGGACAATATGAATATTCTATCATATTCAATCAACACACTAAAGGGGTTATATGATATGTCTGGTGTGGAAGTAGGTCAACATTTTTATTGGCAAATAGCAGGGTTTCAAATCCATGGCCAGGTACTTATAACTTCTTGGGTTGTAATTACTATCTTACTAGGTTCAGCTGCTATAGTTGTTCGGAATCCACAAACCATTCCGACAGGTGGTCAGAATTTCTTTGAATATGTCCTTGAATTCATTCGAGACGTGAGCAAAACTCAAATTGGAGAAGAATATCGCCCTTGGGTTCCTTTTATTGGAACTATGTTTCTCTTTATTTTTGTTTCTAATTGGTCAGGGGCCCTTTTGCCTTGGAAAATCTTACAGTTACCTCACGGGGAGTTAGCCGCACCCACGAATGATATAAATACTACTGTTGCTTTAGCTTTACTCACGTCAGTAGCCTATTTTTATGCGGGTCTTACAAAAAAAGGATTAGGTTATTTTGGTAAATACATACAACCAACTCCAATTCTTTTGCCGATTAACATTTTAGAGGATTTCACAAAACCTCTATCACTTAGTTTTCGACTTTTTGGAAATATATTAGCGGATGAATTAGTAGTTGTTGTTCTTGTTTCTTTAGTACCTTTAGTGGTTCCTATACCTGTCATGTTCCTCGGATTATTTACAAGTGGGATTCAGGCTCTTATTTTTGCAACTTTAGCCGCAGCTTATATAGGCGAATCCATGGAAGGTCATCATTGATTAGTCTTAGTCTTCGGAAGAGTCGATTTTTAAGTTTAGATCCAATCATGTGTGGTTCAATAGAAAAAAGGGTCGAGATGTGTAAAAAAAAGTCGTTGGTTAATAGAGAACGGTTGCGCCAGATATGTGGAATCGTATGATTATAGGTTCATTTTTTGAAGTTCATTTTTTCGCTTAGATGTTTCAAAGAATGATTACAAAATCCAAGTGAATTTAAGATACAATAGGCGGTTTACGTTATGTAAGAAACATATGTATATTTGATATTAGATATTGACAAGTTATATATGAACGAATATTCAATTTGTCTTAGTTGAATTTGTATAGAGATGGCAACGGAAGTCTTTTCGTTTGTTTCGTTTATAACTGTGAATTGAATAAAAAAAATACAGAGATAAAATAAAGAAAAAGATGCAAGAAGGCTTAGAAAAAGGAAATAGAGAAACTCGCGTTGGATTCATCCCGAAAGACTCTACAATTTGTAACTAAAAAAGATGAAGCCTTTGCTAATCATTCAAACAATTTTTATTATTACTATCGATATTAATTCAAATTCGATATTTTTTATTTTTCTACTCGATGGATATTACAATGGAATAATTAAGTCCTAATTCATTGGTTGATTGTATCATTAACCATTTCTTTTTGTGTGTGTGAGGAACTATCTATCATGAATCCACTGATTTCTGCCGCTTCCGTTATTGCTGCTGGATTGGCTGTAGGTCTTGCTTCTATTGGACCTGGAATTGGTCAAGGTACTGCTGCAGGACAAGCTGTCGAAGGTATTGCCAGACAGCCCGAGGCCGAGGGAAAAATACGAGGTACTTTATTACTTAGTTTAGCTTTTATGGAAGCGTTAACAATTTATGGATTGGTTGTAGCATTAGCTCTTTTATTTGCAAATCCTTTTGTTTAATCTGATAAACGGAAAAGAAATACATCTTTCTTTTATGGTTTGAAACGGGCAGGTTGTTTTTTTACATTTGATTTAAATTTCGCCCCTACACAATTTCCTATACTTATTCATTCAGAAAATAACCCAAGGGAAGGAATGATTTGAAGATGAAGAATTAGTGTTATCCACTCGTTTTCTTCCTTCCTTCCCCTTACTTAAATCAAAAGCAAAGAGGAAGTGCGAGCTATTTCGCAATTCACATGAAAACTAGGACCTAATTCTAACAAATTCTATTTTATTTCAAACCTATTTTTGATTTAGAAATAGTAAATAAGTGAAGCAATACAATGATTTTTTTAGTTTACCTATAAAAGGAGATCGTATGAAAACTGTAACCGATTCTTTCGTTTTCTTGGGTCACTGGCCATCCGCCGAGAGTTTCGGGTTTAATACCGATATTTTAGCAACAAATCTAATAAATCTCAGTGTAGTGATTGGCGTATTGATCTTTTTTGGAAAGGGAGTGTGTGCGGGTTGTTTATTTCAAAAATAGGTTGGATTCCACCAGCTGTACCTTTTTTCTTTAGAACTAGGGACGAAAGGTGCATTATTT